ATCCATCATTGAACGATTATTCGATTCTTTTCTTTTTCCTCTTTGGATCATAATTCAATCAAAACTTTTCGAATTATCCTACAGATTAGGATAAATTCGTTGATTCTTCAACTTTGATGAAATCGGAATAGTTTCCTATATTCTTATACTACTATATTTTATATTTAATTTTAATTTACATTTGGATGAAATCCAATCGGCTTCAAATATTTCTTAGTTTTTATTGATTCCTGTCAAAAAGAAACAATTTGTGAATAGAAGTTTCATTTTACTGAGTGTGTTTTTATGTTATTTCGTATTGTAAATTGTAAAATTCCGTTGTTTGTGGGATTTTTTTCTCACGAAAGGTAATTAAAAGAAATTATAGAATGAATTTCTGCCTATGTCTAGATCTCGAATAAATGGAAATTTTATTGATAAGACCTTTTCAATTGTAGCCAATATCTTATTACGAATAATTCCGACAACTTCGGGCGAGAAAGAGGCATTCGCCTATTACAGAGATGGTGCGATTTGATTATTGTATTTTTGATTTATTTATTTTAAATTTTTCTTTATTTTAGAATTTAAAATTTAATTTAGTTATTTATATTTTTTACCACTCTTAGTAGAAAGACACATTATTATTCAGGATAGAAAGAAAAAGATTATTGAAATAAATCTACGCTTGTTGAAGGTGAAGTTTGTAAATAAAACAAGCCCTTCTGTCGTGTATCCCCGATTAATGCAACCTCAAATGCTTCAATTGTCGATTCTAGAGTATTGAGCGAAAGGTTACACCTATGGGTTAGGTCAAACTTACTCCACTAGTACTAATAGGAGGCATAGAGGAAGAGGCACTACTCCTAGGAATCAACAACACGAAAACTTTGTTATAAATTATCCCTTTTCCTTATCAGGATCGGGATTAACAAGAATGGTTGGGACAACAAACATCCATCTCGTTCGTGTTTTGGATACCCGTATAACCATCTAAGACTGTTGAAGTGACTTATTCCTGAAAATTAAGATGCGTTTAAGACAAAGAAATTGCTGGAGTCACCTTTTTTTATTTTATCTAGTACCAACATACTAGATGTTAAGGAAAGATCTTTTACAAGAAGGTTGGCTAGAGATTTTTTGTAAAAACACCAGCCCCGCTCAGTTTATAATGAGAATATTTAAATCTTTTTTGATTCCATGTATTATTCTGATTATGTACATAAAGGAGGAGCCGTATGAGATGAAAATCTCATGTACGGTTCTGAAACGGAGATTCTTTAAATCGAATGACGACCGTAACGGATGTCCGCTCAATCCGAAGGAAATTATGCAGAAGCTTTACAGAATTATTATGAAGCTATGCGACTAGAAATTGATCCCTATGATCGAAGTTATATACTCTATAACATAGGCCTTATCCACACAAGAAACGGAGAACATACGAAAGCTTTGGAATATTATTTTCGTGCACTAGAGCGAAACCCATTCTTACCACAAGCTTTTAATAATATGGCCGTGATCTGTCATTACGTGCGACTATCTCCACTATAGAAAGGGAAAAAAAGAGCAAATCTGTTAATAAATACTAGAAAAAATAGGCTTTCTACATATCTATCGTCCAAAACAACGATTTTTATCAGCTGTAGCAAAGAAATAAACTTCATAGAATTTTAGAATTTGAAATAGGAAGAAATAGGTATGCCTAGATAATTCTATGGATAAAGGATCTAATTGATAGAGGAAGCGCCGTAAAGATCAATTCGTGAGGTTTTGGGCCGATACAATAAGGACTGCTTATTTATGTCATGATATGAGATAAAAGTTAGGAATCAACTTATGTAATAGAGTTGATCCCCTAAGGTATTGAGCAGCGGTGTAGCATCAGATCCCAAAGATAGTAAGCCTTTTCCTTCTTCTAATTAGTAATTAGAAGGGAAAGGTTTTTTCACGGATTCTATATAAATTCATATATGAAACCGAGATAGTTACCTTTTTAGAAAACTCTAATGATAGTGGAAATGCCTATGCGCTTTACGAAGGTGGGAGAAAAGAGAAAACTGATTAAATTAGTAAGTAAAATTCAAGTTTGAAACTTATAACCATAACCAACCTCTTTTTCTTTTGGTTAACTCGAGAGAAAAAAATGGGATAGATCCACGAGAAATCTCATTCAATTAGATATGGTAGATTAAAAAAAGGGACACCAAAAGAACTTGAGAACTTGACTGCTGAGCCGTATGAGGTCGGAAACTCTCAAGTACGGTTCTAAGGGAAGGAATTTACCCACCTATTCTGACCGGGGAGAACAGGCCATTCGACAAGGAGATTCTGAAATTGCGGAAGCTTGGTTCGATCAAGCTGCCGAATATTGGAAACAAGCTCTAGCGCTTACTCCTGGTAATTATATTGAAGCGCAGAATTGGTTGAAGATCACAGGGCGTTTCGAATAAGAATATTTTATTAATTACTATATATTACTATGATATTATTTAATAATATTTAAATTTAATATTATTTA